AGGGTAACTTCCATCTTGAGAGTCATTTATGGGTTCCATACGATATCCGCGATCTCTCTTGATTTGTAATCCAATACACAAATCAATTGGTTCCGTCAGGTTAGCTATATGTTGTGTCGTGTCAACTATTTCTACGGAAGGTGGTGAGATAATATCTTGAGCGGTTACGTATCTAGGACCCCTTACGCAAATTGACGCGTCTCTAACTCCATAGAGATTACTTCTCAATACAATTTCTTTCAAATTTTGTAAGATTTCATGTACTGATTCCTCAATACCTACTATCGTAGAATATTCATGTGGCACCTTCTTAGATTTTGCACGTGTGATACATGTTCCTTCTATTTCTCCAAGTAAGGCCCTTCGCATGGCAATACCGATGGTATCAGCTTGACCTTTCATAAGTGGTGACAGAATGAAACGACCATAATAAAGACGCTTACTGTCTACTCTTGATTCAACACACTTCCACTGTAGTGTTCGAGTGGATCCTGCTACTTCCTCTCGAACCATACTATACTAGTATTATTATTTGATCATTTATTTCTCTTGAAATCGGTTTAATTCTTATTTCTACACACGTCTTTTTTTAGGAGGTCGACATCCATTATGTGGCATAGGTGTTACATCACGTACGAAGCTTAATAATATACCACTTCTACGAATGGCTCGTAATGCTGCATCTCTTCCGAGACCAGGACCCTTTATCATAACTTCTGCTCGTTGCATACCCTGATCAACCACTGTACGAATAGCATTTACCGCTGTGGCTTGAGCAGCATAAGGTGTTCCTCTTCTTGTGCCTTTGAATCCAGAAGTACCGGCGGAGGCCCAAGAAACTACCCGACCTCGTACATCTGTAACAGTTATAATGGTATTGTTGAAACTCGCTTGAACATGAATAACGCCTTTTGGTATTCTACGTCCATTCTTACGTGAACCAATACGCCCATTCCTACGTGAACCAATTCTTGGTATAGCTTTTGTCATATTTTATCATCTCATATTTATGAGTCAGAAATATACAAAAAGAAAAGATATGGAGATATCCATTTCATGTTAAAATGGATCTTTTACCTTATTTTTACATATTTTATTTTTGAATTTTGGAAAGTAAAGTTCTTTTTTAGAAGAATTACCCTTGTCTCTGTTTATGTTTCGGATTGGAACAAATCACTATAATTCGTCCACGCCTGCGAATCAGTCGACATTTTTCACAAATTTTACGAACGGAAGCCCTTATTTTCATATTTTTTATTCCTTACCTTAATTCTGAATCCACTTCTTGGAAGAGAATAAGTCTCTTGAATTTTTTTTTTAACTTCAAATTGTATACCCATGGTTAAAAAAATAACCTAATCGTTCGAATCTTTGTTGCGAAGTCGATAAATTATACGTCCCCTGGTTGAATCATAACGACTTACTTCAATTTTTACTCTATCTCCCGGTAGTATCCGTATAAAACTGCGGCGGATCCTCCCTGAAACATATCCTAGAATTAGATCTTCATTATCTAAACGGACCCGGAACATACCGTTGGGAAGTGATTCAGTAATTAAACCCTCATGAATCAATTTTTGTTCTTTCATTCCAGGTAACCTCCTTGAAGTATCAACTAATGGAGGAAGAGTTATATAACTCACTTTTCCTCTCTATTTTACAAATAGGAAGTTAGAGATCAAATTCGGATACCAGAGGTGGAAGATTACCATATATAACACAAAATTTCTCCTCCAATTCTTTCTAGTCGAGCTTCTCGATCTGTTATTATACCTCGAGAAGTAGAAAGAATTACAATTCCCATTCCACCTAAAATCTTAGGAATTCGTTGATAGTTGGAATAAATTCGTAAGCCGGGTCGGCTGATACGCTTTAAAATGGTTCTAGTTTTATATATTCCTTTTCTGGTTTTTCTATGTCGCAGAGTTGAAACCAAGAAATATTTGTTACTCTCCTGATGTTTCCGAACGTTTTCAATAAAACCTTCTCGTAGAAGTATTTTAACAATGTTTTCGGTGATATTTGTAGATGCTATTCGAACCCTTCCTTTTTTATCCGTGTCAGCATTTCTTATAGAAGTTATTAGATCGGCAATAGTGTCCCTACCCATGACGAACTATAATTATAGGTTCCTCCAAATTTTGATATAATCAACATGTTTCCTTTTTTTTTTTATTTTTTTTTTTTATTATAAAGTATATACGTGAGACACAATCTACTAATTTGATCTATTTGATCTATTTCAGATACCCTACTATATCATAGTCTCATCTACTACTATTTATAATACTTCGGGAGCTAATGAAACTATTTTAGTAAAATTTAACTGTCTCAATTCTCGAGCGATCGCACCAAAAACTCGAGTTCCTTTTGGATTTCCTTCTTGATCAATGACAACTGCAGCATTGTCGTCATATCGTATTATCATACCGTTTTCACGTTTGAGTTCTTTACATGTACGTACAATTACAGCTCTAATTACTTCTGATCTTTCTAGAGGCATATTGGGAACTGCTTCTTTGATTACAGCAACAATAACATCACCAATATGAGCATATCGGTGATTACCAGCTCCTATGATTCGAATACACATCAATTTTCGAGCTCCGCTGTTATCCGCTACATTCAAAAGGGTCTGAGGTTGAATCATATCATTTTTATTTCAATCTGTTATTTCAATGCAAAAGTATGAAAGAAAAAAAAGAAATATTGTCCGTCCAGAAATAAATAAACCTGCGGTTGTTTTTTCATCCCCAATACCCCTTTTTGTTTAGTTCTACATCTCTATCCTGAAATAAGAAATTGAGTTCGTATAGGCATTTTGCGCGCAGCTATTGAGATAGCTGCTCTAGCTACAGTTTCTGATACTCCACCCATTTCATAAAGTATTCGACCCCGTTTAACAACGGATACCCAATATTCAGGGGATCCCTTCCCCGAACCCATACGTGTTTCCGCGGGTCTTACTGTAACAGGTTTGTCGGGAAATATACGTATCCATATTTTTCCACCACGACGCACATATCGTGTCATTGCTCTTCGCCCTGCTTCTATTTGTCTAGCTGTAATCCAAGCAGGTTCAAGTGCCTGAAGAGCGTATCTGCCGAAACAAATATGATTGCCTCGACAAGATATTCCTTTCATTCTTCCTCTATGCTGTTTACGAAATCTGGTTCTTTTGGGGTTATAGTCGATGGTTGTTTCTTAATTCCATCTCTACTGCAGAACCGGACATGAGAGTTTCTTCTCATCCAGCTCCTCGCGAATGAAAGGATTCTAATTCAATAATATTATAGATACACATTAATAGATACACATTAATAGGTACACATTAATAGATAATACACCAAAGTAATGGCTTTTATTGATATTTAATTTCTTACATAAGAAGGAAGATGTAGATACAAGATATACAATACAGCTAGACGTGTGTGTACATTTATGTATCTTTATAGATAATGTAATGTTTCTATTTTTTATTTTTATAACATAACGAATCCTTTCCTTATTTTTTTTTACCTCTATCGAATTACGACAAAAGATTGTAATCCAATAAATAGAGGTTTCGCGGGCGAATATTTACTCTTTCCTGTTTCATTCGAAGGTTCAATTCATAACCTCTCAGAATAAATAAATTTTTTCTTGGTCCGTTCCGCCATCCCACCCAATGAATTATTAGGATTCGTTTTCAATAGAAGCCTATGCAGTCACAGGTTCTGTCGTTCCCATAGCTTCTCCATTAATGGTTAGGTCCGAACTTTGCAATGGAGCTTCCAACAAAATTCGTTCCCAAGTCAATTTCCTCAGTTTTTATTAACCTGAAGGCTCTTTATTATTTTATTCTATTTAAAATTATTTCATTTTTAAATTCTTATATTTATAATTATCTTATCAGTATTGATTATCAGTATTGATGCTTTATCACACTGCCTTTTATGACGTGATTCATAGACCATACATATTGGAATCATATATCATTGATATTTTTGTTCTTTCTTTCTATCATCCTTCCATTTATCCACATCCCTTTATTTTTTTTTTTTGCTTTACAACCCATAATCAGATCTATTTTTTGTTGAAAGAATTTCAGTTGCTACAACCATATGATAGATCCACTCATTCATATAGTGACTGTTTCTTGGGATCTCGACAATACGAAGCAATAAGTTGGTTATTAGTTTATTTTATATAATTACAAAGTTTATAGTAGGGGTCAGTTTATTTTTTTTTTGAATCCCAACTTGAAACTATAAAGAAAAAACTAACGAGTCACACACTAAGCATAGCAATTATACCAAATGATCAATCGAATTTTTATTTAACCTTATAGAATTAGAATTGTTCATTTTATTTTTTTTTTTTAACGAAAAAAGAATGAAAGAGTTTGTCATTTTTTGTTTTATAACTGGACAGAATGGGAAGACAAGGTTGATTATTCCTCGTCTACAAATATCCAAATTTTTATACCTAATACTCCATAAATAGTTCGAATTGTATAGGAACAATGATCAATTTTAGCGCGAATTGTTTGTAGGGGAACTCTACCCTCTCTGATCCATTCAACACGTGCAATTTCTTTTCCGTCGATACGGCCTGCTATTTGCACTTGAATTCCTTTTGTATCCGTTTGTTCAGTTAATTCAATAGCTTTTTTCATTGCTTTTCGAAACGAAACTCTATTTTTTAATTGTAAAGCTATATATTCTGCAAGAATATTAGGTTGTCCATAAGGTTTTTCAACTCTTGTGATAGCAATGTTGAGTCTCCGGTTTACAGAATTAAACTCCTTTTGTACATTCATCTGTAATTCTTCGATTCCTCGTGTTTGCCCCTCTATTAATAAATTTGGGAATCCAATATAGATTATGACTTGGATCAAATCGATTTTTTTTTTAATTGTTATACGTGCAATTCCTTCGAAACCTGAGGATATTTTCCTATTTTTTTGTACATAGTTCTTGATACAATTCCGTATTTTTGCATCTTCCTGTAGGCCCCCG